GTCCTTGTAGCTTACATAAAGCATGACACTGAAGATGTCAAGACGGCTGCCACAAACACCCAAGGACAAAAGACTTAGTCCTAACCTTACTGTTAGTTGTTGCTAGGTTTATACATGCAAGTATCCGCGCCCCAGTGAGGACGCCCTGGACACCCTAATCCGGGTAGATAGGAGCAGGCATCAGGCACACCTATAACCGTAGCCCAAGACGCCCAGCAATTGCCACGCCCCCACGGGTTCTCAGCAGTAGTTAATATTAAGCAATGAGTGTAAACTTGACTTAGCCATAGCAAATCAGAGCCGGTAAATCCTGTGCCAGCCACCGCGGTCATACAGGAGGCTCAAATTAACTTTATAACGGCGTAAAGAGTGGTCGCATGTTATCCAAGTAGCTAAGATTAAAAGGCAGCTGAGCTGTCATAAGCCCAAGATGCCCATAAGGCCTCCGTCTTCAAAGAAGATCTTAGAACAACGATCAATTGAATCCACGAAAGCCAGGACCCAAACTGGGATTAGATACCCCACTATGCCTGGCCCTAAATCTTGATGCTCGATATTACCTGAGCATCCGCCCGAGAACTACGAGCACAAACGCTTAAAACTCTAAGGACTTGGCGGTGCTCCAAACCCACCTAGAGGAGCCTGTTCTGTAATCGATGATCCACGATATTACCTGACCATTCCTTGCACGAAACAGCCTATATACCGCCGTCGCCAGCCCACCTTTCCTGACAGCCCAACAGTGGACGCAATAGCCTAACCCGCTAGCAAGACAGGTCAAGGTATAGCCCACGGAATGGAAGCAATGGGCTACATTTTCTAGACTAGAACATACGGATAAGGGTATGAAACTGCCCTTGGAAGGCGGATTTAGCAGTAAAGAGAGACAATTGAGCCCTCTTTAAGCCGGCTCTGGAGCACGTACATACCGCCCGTCACCCTCCTCATAAGCGACCAATTCACCCTATACCTAATAAGCCATTCAGCTAAAGATGAGGTAAGTCGTAACAAGGTAAGTGTACCGGAAGGTGCACTTAGACTACCAAGACGTAGCTTTAACAAAAGCATTCAGCTTACACCTGAAAGATATCTGCTAAGACCAGATCGTCTTGATGCCAAATTCTAGCCCAACATACATTGACCTGGAATAACAAAGCTACTACTTAAACCCAACTAAAGCATTTACTAGTCTTAGTATAGGCGATAGAAAAGACACCATTGGAGCGATAGAGATCACGTACCGTAAGGGAAAGATGAAATAACAATGAACAAGCCAAGCTATAAACAGCAAAGATCAACCCTTGTACCTCTTGCATCATGGTCTAGCAAGAAAAACCAAGCAAAATGAATTTAAGTTTGCCACCCCGAAACCCAAGCGAGCTACCTATGAGCAGCTATTATTGAGCGAACCCGTCTCTGTGGCAAAAGAGTGGGACGACTTGTTGGTAGAGGTGAAAAGCCAATCGAGCTGGGTGATAGCTGGTTGCCTGTGAAACGAATCTAAGTTCACTCTTAATTCTTCTCCAAGGAAGACTAAACCCTAATGAAGCGAATTAAGGGCTATTTAAAGGGGGTACAGCTCCTTTAAAAAAGAATACAATCTCTACGAGCGGATAAATAACCTTCACAAAAACTTATTGTGGGCCCTCAAGCAGCCATCAACAAAGAGTGCGTTAAAGCTCCGTACCCTAAAAATATAAGAACAATATGAATCCCTCCTCACTAACAGGCTAACCTATACCCAAATAGGAGAATTAATGCTAGAATGAGTAACCAGGGTCCTCCCTCTACGACGCAAGCTTACATCAATACATTATTAACAAATACCCAATATACGATCAATACAACAAGCAGAGTATTAAGCACATTGTTAACCCGACAGAGGAGCGTCCATTAAGAAAGATTAAAACCTGCAAAAGGAACTAGGCAAACCCGTCAAGGCCCGACTGTTTACCAAAAACATAGCCTTCAGCAAACCAAAGCAAGTATTGAAGGTGATGCCTGCCCGGTGACCTGAGGTTTAACGGCCGCGGTATCCTAACCGTGCAAAGGTAGCGCAATCAATTGTCCCATAAATCGAGACTAGTATGAATGGCTAAACGAGGTCTTAACTGTCTCTTGCAGGCAATCGGTGAAATTGATCTCCCTGTGCAAAAGCAGGGATAACCCCATAAGACGAGAAGACCCTGTGGAACTTCAAAATCAGCTGCCACCCCAAAATACATACACACCCATCGGGTTCACTTACACGTAAGCCACTGGCATGCATTTTTTCGGTTGGGGCGACCTTGGAGAAAAACAAATCCTCCAAAAATTGGACCATCACTCTAGACTAAGAGCAACCCCTCAAAGTGCGAACAGCAACCAGACCCAATACAATTGATCAATGGACCAAGCTACCCCAGGGATAACAGCGCAATCTCCTCCAAGAGTCCATATCGACGAGGAGGTTTACGACCTCGATGTTGGATCAGGACATCCTAGTGGTGCAGCCGCTACTAAGGGCTCGTTTGTTCAACGATTAACAGTCCTACGTGATCTGAGTTCAGACCGGAGCAATCCAGGTCGGTTTCTATCTATGATAAACTCTTCCCAGTACGAAAGGAGAGGAAAAGTGAGGCCAATACCACCAGCAAGCCTTCGCCTTAAGTAATGAAGCCAACTTAATTACAAAAGGCTATCACGTTCCACCACACCCTAGAAAAGGGCCAGCTAGCGTGGCAGAGCTCGGTAAATGCAAAAGGCTTAAGTCCTTTAACTCAGAGGTTCAAATCCTCTCCCTAGCTTCCCATGGCCAACTACCCCCTGCTAGTCAATCTCATTATAGCCCTCTCCTATGCCCTTCCTATTCTTATCGCAGTAGCCTTCCTAACGCTAGTAGAACGTAAAATCCTAAGTTACATACAAGGCCGAAAGGGTCCAAACATTGTCGGCCCATTCGGACTACTACAACCCCTAGCAGACGGAATCAAACTGTTTATTAAAGAGCCTATCCGCCCATCAACATCCTCCCCCATTCTATTCATCGCCACCCCTATGCTAGCCCTCCTGCTAGCAATCTCCATCTGAACCCCTCTCCCCCTTCCATTTCCTCTCGCCGACCTTAACCTGGGCATACTATTTCTACTAGCTATGTCAAGTCTGGCCGTATACTCCATCCTCTGATCGGGATGAGCCTCCAACTCAAAATACGCTTTAATCGGAGCACTACGAGCAGTAGCCCAAACCATCTCCTACGAAGTCACCCTTGCCCTCATTCTACTGTCCGTAGTACTTCTCAGCGGCAGCTACACCCTTAGCACCCTCGCAGTTACCCAAGAACCCCTCTACCTAATCTTCCCCTGCTGACCCCTAGCCATAATATGATATGTCTCTACACTAGCCGAAACAAACCGCGCCCCATTTGACCTAACCGAAGGCGAATCCGAGCTCGTATCAGGATTCAACGTTGAATATGCAGCCGGACCCTTCGCCCTATTCTTCCTAGCCGAATACGCAAACATTATGCTCATAAACACACTGACCGCCATCCTATTCTTCAACCCAAGTATGCTTAACCCACCCCAAGAGCTATACCCCCTGATCCTAGCTACAAAAGTCCTCCTCCTGTCAGCAGGGTTCCTGTGAGTCCGCGCCTCCTACCCGCGATTCCGATATGACCAACTAATGCACCTACTATGAAAAAACTTCCTACCACTTACACTAGCCCTATGCCTATGACACATCAGCATACCGATCTGCTATGCAGGACTACCCCCCTACTCAAGAACCCAAGGAAATGTGCCTGAGTATCAAGGGCCACTATGATAAAGTGAACACAGAGGTGCACCAATCCTCTCATTTCCTGCCACCTTAGAAAAGTAGGAATCGAACCTACACTGGAGGAATCAAAACCCTCCATACTTCCCTTATATTACTTTCTAGTAGGGTCAGCTAACTAAGCTATCGGGCCCATACCCCGAAAATGATGGTTCAACTCCTTCCCCTGCTAGTGAACCCACAAGCAAAACTAATTTGCACCATAAGCCTCATTCTGGGGTCAACTATTACACTCTCGAGCAACCACTGAGTCACAGCCTGAACTGGACTCGAAATCAATACCCTAGCTATCCTCCCACTAATTGCCAAGTCCCACCACCCGCGAGCCATCGAAGCTGCTACTAAGTACTTCCTAGTCCAAGCTGCCGCCTCTGCCCTAATCCTGTTCTCCAGCATAACCAACGCATGGTACACCGGACAGTGAGATATCACCCAACTGACCTGCCCAACCTCATGCCTAATCCTAACCGCAGCCATCGCAATAAAACTTGGACTGGCTCCATTCCATTTCTGATTTCCCGAAGTTCTGCAAGGCTGCTCCCTAACTACCGGCCTACTCCTGTCCACAGCCATGAAATTCCCGCCAATCACATTATTCCTCATAACCTCACAATCGCTAAACCCCACTCCACTTATTGCCATGGCCATTCTCTCCGCAGCCCTAGCAGGATGAATAGGGCTCAACCAAACCCAAGTCCGAAAAATCCTGGCCTTCTCATCCATTTCCCACCTGGGCTGAATAACTGCCATTCTCGTATACAGCCCAAAACTTGCTCTACTAAACTTCTATTTATATGTAGTAATAACTGCAGCTGTCTTTCTAACTCTAAACTCAATCAAAACCCTAAACCTCTCCATACTAATAACCACCTGAACAAAAACCCCAGCACTAAGCGCAATATTAATGCTCACCCTGCTCTCACTCGCAGGACTCCCGCCTCTGACGGGCTTCCTCCCTAAATGACTTATCATTCAAGAACTAACCAAACAGAGCATGGCCCCGGCGGCAACAATTATAGCCCTCCTCTCCCTACTGAATTTGTTCTTCTACCTCCGACTCGCATACTGCGCAACAATCACACTTCCACCCCACAGCACTAACCACATAAAACGATGACACATTAACAAGCCAGTTAGCCCCTTAGTCGCCATCTTAACCTCCACATCCCTAATCCTTCTCCCAATTTCACCCATAATCCTCGCCATTGTCTAAGAAACTTAGGATCACTTAAACCGAAGGCCTTCAAAGCCTTAAACAAGAGTTAAACCCTCTTAGTTTCTGCTAAGATTCGCAGGATACTACCCTGCATCTTCTGAATGCAACCCAGATGCTTTAATTAAGCTAGAACCTTACTACTAGACAGATGGGCTTCGATCCCACGAAATATACGGTTAACAGCCGCATGCCCAAGCCTAACGGGCTTCTGCCTAAGGCCCCGGTGTACTATCAATACACATCAATGAGCTTGCAACTCACCATGAACTTCACTACAGAGCCGATAAGAAGAGGAATCAAACCTCTGTAAAAAGGACTACAGCCTAACGCTTAAACACTCAGCCATCTTACCTGTGACATTCATCAACCGGTGATTATTCTCAACCAACCACAAAGATATCGGCACTCTCTACCTAATCTTCGGCGCATGAGCTGGAATAGTGGGTACCGCCCTAAGTCTCCTCATTCGAGCAGAATTAGGCCAACCAGGTGCCCTACTAGGCGACGACCAAATCTACAACGTGGTTGTTACCGCCCATGCCTTCGTAATAATCTTCTTCATAGTTATACCAATTATAATCGGAGGGTTCGGAAACTGACTAGTCCCCCTAATAATCGGAGCCCCAGACATAGCATTCCCCCGAATAAACAACATAAGCTTTTGACTCCTCCCCCCATCCTTCCTTCTCCTCCTAGCCTCCTCCACAGTAGAAGCCGGAGCAGGAACAGGCTGAACCGTCTACCCTCCCCTCGCTGGTAATCTAGCACACGCAGGGGCTTCAGTAGACTTAGCTATCTTCTCCCTACACCTAGCAGGAATCTCCTCAATCCTAGGTGCCATCAACTTCATCACAACAGCAATCAACATAAAACCGCCTGCCCTCTCACAATACCAAACCCCCCTGTTCGTCTGATCAGTTCTAATCACTGCAGTGCTACTCCTACTATCCCTCCCCGTCCTTGCCGCTGGTATCACTATGCTCCTCACCGACCGCAACCTAAACACAACCTTCTTCGACCCAGCAGGAGGAGGAGATCCAGTACTATACCAACACCTCTTCTGATTCTTCGGCCACCCCGAAGTCTATATTCTTATCCTCCCAGGATTCGGAATCATTTCCCACGTCGTAGCCTACTACGCAGGGAAAAAAGAACCTTTCGGCTACATAGGAATAGTATGAGCCATACTATCTATCGGCTTCCTAGGGTTTATCGTATGAGCCCACCACATGTTCACAGTAGGAATAGACGTAGACACCCGAGCATACTTCACCTCTGCCACCATAATCATTGCTATCCCAACAGGAATTAAAGTCTTCAGCTGACTGGCAACATTGCACGGAGGAACAATCAAATGAGACCCGCCCATGTTATGAGCACTAGGATTCATCTTCCTATTCACCATCGGAGGCCTAACTGGAATCGTCCTAGCAAACTCTTCACTAGACATTGCCCTACATGATACCTACTACGTAGTAGCCCACTTCCACTACGTCCTGTCTATAGGCGCAGTATTTGCAATCCTAGCAGGATTTACCCACTGATTCCCCCTATTTACAGGGTACACCCTCCACTCCACCTGAGCCAAAATCCACTTCGGCGTAATATTCATCGGGGTCAACCTAACCTTCTTCCCCCAACACTTCCTAGGCCTTGCCGGCATGCCTCGACGATACTCAGACTACCCAGATGCCTACACACTATGAAATACCATCTCCTCGGTGGGCTCACTAATCTCCCTAACAGCCGTAATCATGCTAGTCTTCCTCATCTGAGAAGCCTTCGCATCAAAACGCAAAGCATTCCAACCAGAACTAACAAGCACGAACATTGAATGAATCCATGGCTGCCCACCTCCATTCCACACCTTTGAGGAACCAGCCTTCGTCCAAGTCCAAGAAAGGAAGGAGTCGAACCCCCATATGTTGGTTTCAAGCCAACCGCATAAACCGCTTATGCTTCTTTCTCATTGAGGTGTTAGTAAAACATATTACATAGTTTTGTCAAGACTAAATCACAGGTGAAACCCCAGTACACCTCACCCCACAAACATGGCCAACCACTCACAATTCGGTTTCCAAGACGCTTCATCCCCTATCATAGAAGAACTCATACAATTTCACGACCACGCTCTAATAGTTGCCCTAGCCATTTGCAGCCTAGTCCTATATCTACTAGCCCTCATGCTCACAGAAAAACTATCTTCAAGTACCGTTGATGCCCAAGAAATCGAACTCGTCTGGACCATCCTACCAGCTGCAGTACTAATCATACTCGCCCTGCCGTCATTACGCATCCTCTACATAATAGACGAAATCAACGAGCCAGATCTGACCCTAAAAGCCATCGGCCATCAGTGGTACTGAACCTACGAATACACCGACTTCAAAGACCTGACATTCGACTCCTACATAATCCCTACATCAGACTTGCCCCTAGGACACTTCCGCCTCCTAGAAGTTGACCACCGCGTTATCGTACCAACAGACTCCAAAGTCCGTGTAATTGTCACCGCCGATGACGTTCTACACTCATGAGCCGTCCCAAGCCTTGGCGTAAAAACTGACGCAATCCCAGGACGCCTCAACCAGACCTCTTTCTTAACCCCCCGACCCGGAATCTACTACGGACAGTGCTCAGAAATCTGCGGGGCCAACCATAGCTTCATACCAATCGTAGTCGAATCAACCCCCCTAGCTAACTTTGAGAACTGATCCTCCCTACTATCCTCCTAATCATTAAGAAGCTATGAAACAGCGCTAGCCTTTTAAGCTAGAGACAGAGGACTCACACCTCCTTAATGATATGCCCCAACTAAACCCAAACCCCTGATTTTTTATCATGCTCACCTCATGACTCACCCTGTCTCTGATCATCCAACCAAAACTCCTCTCTTTCATTACCATAAACCCCCCATCCAACAAAACACCTACAGCCCCTAAAACAACCCCCTGAACCTGACCATGAACCTAAGCTTCTTCGACCAATTCTCGAGCCCATCACTTCTAGGTATCCCCCTAATCCTCATCTCATTGACATTCCCAGCCCTACTCTTACCCTCCCTAGAAAACCGCTGAATTACTAATCGACTTTCGACCCTTCAACTGTGATTCATTAACCTAGTCACAAAACAACTAATAATACCCCTGCACAAAAAAGGCCACAAATGAGCCCTAATCCTAACATCACTCATAATCTTCCTCCTGCTAATCAACCTCCTAGGGCTCCTACCCTACACATTCACACCAACTACCCAACTATCCATAAACCTAGCCCTAGCATTCCCCCTATGATTAGCAACCCTCCTCACAGGCCTACGCAACCAACCTTCCGCTACCCTAGGCCACCTCCTACCAGAGGGAACCCCCACCCCCCTAATCCCCGCCCTAATCCTAATCGAGACCACCAGCCTCCTCATCCGACCCCTAGCATTAGGCGTACGCCTAACAGCCAACCTCACAGCAGGCCATCTTCTCATCCAACTCATCTCCACCGCCACTACAGTACTATTCTCGACAATGCCAGCAGTCTCCCTACTCACACTACTAATCCTGTTCCTACTGACTATCCTGGAAGTAGCAGTAGCCATAATCCAAGCCTATGTTTTCGTACTCCTCCTAAGCCTCTACCTACAAGAAAACATCTAACACCAATGGCACACCAAGCACACTCTTATCATATAGTAGACCCCAGCCCATGACCCATCTTCGGAGCCGCCGCCGCCCTTCTTACTACCTCAGGCCTAACCATGTGATTCCACTATCACACTCCTTATCTCTTAATTATTGGCCTTACCTCCACCATTTTAGTTATATTCCAATGATGACGCGACATTGTACGAGAAAGCACCTTCCAGGGCCACCACACCCCCCTCGTCCAAAAGGGCTTACGGTACGGCATAGTCCTATTCATCACATCAGAGGCCTTCTTCTTCCTAGGCTTCTTCTGAGCATTCTTCCACTCAAGCCTAGCCCCCACCCCAGAACTAGGGGGGCAATGACCTCCTGTAGGAATCAAACCCCTAGACCCAATAGACGTACCCCTACTAAACACTGCCATCCTCCTGGCCTCCGGAGTCACCGTCACATGAGCCCACCACAGCATCACAGAAGCTAACCGAAAACAAGCCATCCAAGCCCTCACCCTCACCGTCCTCCTAGGCTTCTACTTCACCGCCCTCCAAGCCATAGAATACTATGAAGCCCCATTCTCCATCGCAGACAGTGTTTATGGCTCAACCTTTTTCGTAGCCACGGGATTCCACGGCCTACACGTAATCATTGGCTCTACATTCCTCCTAGTATGCCTCCTGCGCCTAATCAAATTCCACTTTACCTCAAACCACCACTTCGGATTTGAAGCGGCAGCATGATACTGACACTTCGTAGATGTCGTATGACTATTCCTCTACATCTCTATCTACTGATGAGGTTCCTGCTCTTCTAGTATATTCATTACAATCGACTTCCAATCCTTAAAATCTGGTTCAACCCCAGAGAAGAGCAATGAATATGATCCTATTCATAATCATCCTGTCCCTAACCCTAACCATTATCTTGACCGCCCTAAATTTTTGACTCGCCCAAATAAACCCAGACTCAGAAAAACTATCCCCATACGAATGTGGGTTCGACCCCCTAGGCTCTGCTCGCCTCCCATTCTCCATCCGATTCTTCCTAGTTGCCATCCTATTCCTCCTGTTCGACCTAGAAATTGCCCTCCTACTCCCCCTACCATGAGCCACTCAACTCCAACACCCCACCACTACACTAATCTGAGCCTCAACTCTAATCCTCCTCCTCACACTAGGATTAATCTACGAATGAGCCCAAGGAGGCCTAGAATGAGCGGAATAACAGAAAGTTAGTCTAACCAAGACAGTTGGTTTCGGCCCAACAGATTATAGCACCCACCCTATAACTTTCTTCATGTCCTACTTGCACCTGAGCTTTTACGCAGCCTTCACCCTAAGCAGCCTAGGCCTAGCTTTCCACCGAACACACCTTATCGCAGCACTACTATGCTTAGAAAGCATAATACTATCCCTATATGTCGCCTTAGCCATATGACCCATCCAAATACAAACCCCATCCTCCACCACCATCCCCATCCTCATACTAACATTCTCTGCCTGCGAAGCAGGCACAGGACTAGCCCTCCTAGTCGCCTCCACCCGAACCCACGGCTCTGACCACCTCCACAACTTCAACCTCCTACAATGCTAAAAATTATTATCCCAACAATCATATTACTCCCCTTAGCTCTCCTCTCCCCATGTAAACATCTATGAACCAACATCACCGCCCATAGCCTACTTATCGCTGCTATCAGCCTCCAATGACTAACCCCAACGTACTATCCAAGCAAAACCTCTACATTATGGACATCCATCGACCAAATCTCCTCCCCCCTTCTAGTCCTATCGTGCTGACTTCTACCTCTCATAATCCTAGCAAGCCAAAACCACCTAGAACAAGAGCCGCCCGCCCGCAAACGAATTTTCACTACAACCATAATTCTTGCCCAACCATCCATCCTCCTAGCCTTCTCTTCCTCAGAGCTCATACTATTCTACATTGCATTCGAAGCTACCCTAATTCCCACCCTAATTCTCATCACACGATGAGGAAACCAGCCAGAACGACTAAACGCCGGCATTTATCTACTTTTCTATACACTCGCCAGCTCCCTCCCCCTCCTCATCGCCATCATCCACCTCCACAACCAAATTGGCACCCTTTACCTCCCCATATTCAAACTAGAACACCCCGCAATCTCATCCTCCTGATCCGGCCTATTATCAAGTCTTGCACTACTCATGGCCTTCATAGTAAAAGCCCCCCTATACGGCCTGCACCTATGACTACCTAAAGCCCACGTAGAGGCTCCAATCGCTGGCTCAATACTACTAGCAGCTCTCCTCCTAAAACTAGGAGGCTACGGCATCATACGAATCACCCTTCTAATCAACCCATCAACAAACAACCTACACTACCCCTTTATCACCCTAGCCCTATGAGGAGCACTAATAACCAGCGCCATTTGCCTCCGCCAAGTAGACTTAAAATCACTAATTGCATACTCCTCCGTCAGCCACATAGGACTAGTAGTAGCCGCAACCATAATCCAAACCCAATGAGCAATCTCGGGAGCAATAATCTTAATAATCTCACACGGTCTCACCTCCTCAATACTATTCTGCCTAGCTAACACCAACTACGAACGAACCCACAGCCGAATCCTCCTCCTAGCTCGAGGCCTCCAACCCCTACTACCCCTCATGGCCACTTGATGACTCCTGGCTAATTTAGCAAACATAGCCCTCCCTCCAACAATTAACCTAATAGCAGAGCTAACCATCATCATCGCCCTATTCAACTGATCCAACCTAACACTTATCCTCACGGGGGCCGCAATCTTATTAACCGCCTCCTACACCCTATACATACTCACAATAACACAGCGGGGCTCACTCCCATCCCACATCACATCCATCCAAAACTCCTCCACGCGAGAACATCTTCTTATAGCCCTACACATAATCCCTATAATCTTACTCATCTTAAAACCAGACCTCATCTCAGGCATTCCCATATGCAAGTATAGTTTCAACTCAAACATTAGACTGTGACTCTAAAGATAGAAGTTAAACCCTTCTTACCTGCCGAGGGGAGGTGTAACCAACGAGAACTGCTAATTCTTGCATCTGGGACTAAACCCCCCAGTCCCCTTACTTTCAAAGGATAACAGTAATCCAATGGTCTTAGGAGCCACTCATCTTGGTGCAAATCCAAGTGAAAGTAATGGACCTATTACTAGTCCTAAATACATCCATACTACTCACCCTAGCAACCTTGCTCACCCCTATCATCTTCCCACTGCTCTCAGAAAGTCTTAAAAACACCCCCACCACCATCACGAACACAGTCAAAACTTCCTTCATAATCAGCCTAATCCCAATAACAATTCACCTGTACTCAGGATCAGAAAGCCTGACAACTCTCTGAGAGTGGAAATTCATCATAAACTTTAAAATCCCCATCAGCCTCAAACTAGACTTCTACTCCCTCACATTCTTCCCAATCGCCCTATTCGTCTCCTGATCTATCCTACAATTCGCAACATGATATATAGCATCAGATCCCTACATCACAAAATTCTTCACCTACCTCCTACTTTTCCTAATCACCATACTCATCCTAATCCTCGCTAACAACCTATTCATCCTATTCATTGGCTGAGAAGGGGTAGGAATTATATCCTTCCTACTAATCAGCTGATGGCATGGTCGAGCAGAAGCAAACACCGCCGCTCTCCAGGCCGTACTATACAACCGAGTTGGAGACATCGGCCTCATTCTCTGCATAGCATGACTAGCATCTTCCATAAACACCTGAGAAATTCAACAAATTTCCTTACCCCATCAAACCCCCACACTACCCCTCTTAGGCCTCATTCTAGCCGCAACTGGCAAATCCGCCCAATTTGGACTACACCCATGACTCCCCGCCGCTATAGAAGGCCCAACCCCCGTATCCGCCCTACTCCACTCCAGCACTATAGTAGTAGCCGGGATCTTCTTACTTATCCGAACCCACCCCCTATTCAGTAACAATCAAACTGCCCTAACCCTCTGCCTCTGCCTTGGAGCCCTCTCCACCCTATTTGCCGCCACATGCGCCCTCACCCAAAATGACATCAAAAAAATCATTGCCTTCTCTACTTCAAGCCAACTAGGCCTCATAATAGTCACGATCGGACTAAACCTCCCCCAACTAGCCTTCCTTCACATTTCAACCCACGCATTCTTCAAGGCCATGCTGTTCCTATGTTCCGGGTCTATCATCCACAGCCTAAACGGCGAACAGGACATCCGAAAAATAGGGGGACTCCAAAAACTGCTACCCACAACCACCTCATGCCTAACCATCGGGAACCTAGCCCTAATAGGAACCCCCTTCCTTGCTGGCTTCTACTCAAAAGACCAAATCATCGAATGCCTAAACACATCATACCTAAACTCCTGAGCCCTCCTACTAACCCTCTTGGCCACATCCTTCACCGCAGTTTATACAATCCGCATAACCTTACTAGTCCAAGCCGGTTTCGTACGAATCCCCCCTCTAGCCCCAATCAACGAAAACAACCCAGCAGTATACTCCCCAATTACCCGCCTAGCACTAGGAAGCATCATAGCTGGACTCGTCCTCACCTCATACATCCCCCCAACAAAAACTCCGCCCATAACCATACCCCTATACATTAAAATCACAGCCATCATCATTACCGCCCTAGGAATCGTCCTAGCCCTAGAAATCTCAAAAATAACCCAAACCTTAATCCTTACAAAACAAGGCCCCTTCTCAAACTTCTCCACATCACTTGGATACTTTAACCCCCTAGTCCATCGATTCAACACCACAACCCTCCTGACCGGGGGTCAAAACATCGCCTCCCACTTAATCGACCTCTCCTGATATAAATTACTGGGCCCAGAAGGCCTAGCCACCCTACAAACAACAGCAGCCAAAAGCGCCACCACCCTCCACTCCGGCTCAATTAAAGCCTACCTAGGGTCCTTTGCTCTCTCCACCCTAATCCTCCTTATATCAATATACAGAACTACCCAATGGCCCTCAATCTCCGTAAAAACCACCCACTACTCAAAACTATTAACGATGCCCTAATTGACCTACCAACACCATCAAACATCTCAGCTTGATGAAACTTCGGGTCACTACTAGGCATTTGCTTAATTACACAAATTATCACAGGCTTACTACTAGCCACGCATTACACAGCAGATACCTCCCTAGCCTTCAACTCAGTTGCCCACATATGCCGAAACGTCCAGTTCGGCTGATTAATCCGCAACCTCCACGCAAACGGAGCCTCACTATTCTTTATCTGCATCTATCTACACATTGGCCGAGGATTTTACTACGGCTCGTACCTTAACAAAGAAACCTGAAATGTCGGAGTTGTCCTACTCCTAGCTCTCATAGCAACTGCCTTCGTAGGCTACGTACTCCCCTGAGGACAAATATCGTTCTGAGGGGCTACAGTAATCACCAATCTATTCTCAGCAATCCCCTACATTGGCCAAACACTAGTAGAATGAGCTTGAGGGGGATTCTCAGTAGACAACCCCACACTAACACGATTCTTCGCCCTCCACTTCCTCCTCCCATTCGTTATAGCAGGACTCACACTAGTACACCTCACCTTCCTACACGAAACAGGATCAAACAACCCGCTGGGAATCCCCGCAGACTGTGACAAAATCCCCTTTCACCCTTACTACTCCACAAAAGACATTCTAGGGTTCGCACTAATACTCATCCTACTCGTCTCCCTAGCCTTATTTTCCCCCAATGCACTCGGAGACCCAGAAAACTTCACACCAGCCAACCCACTAGCCACACCTCCACACATCAAACCCGAATGATACTTCTTATTCGCATACGCCATCCTTCGATCCATCCCAAACAAACTAGGGGGAGTCCTAGCACTGGCAGCCTCTGTCCTAGTCCTATTTCTCACCCCACTCCTACACAAATCAAAACAACGCTCAATAACCTTCCGACCCCTGTCACAAATTCTATTCTGGACCCTAGTAGCCAACCTCCTAATCCTCACCTGAGTAGGAAGCCAACCAGTCGAACACCCATTCATTATCATTGGCCAACTGGCCTCACTCTCCTACTTCACAATCATTCTAGTTCTATTCCCCCTTGCAGCTGTACTAGAAAACAAAATACTAAAGCTCTAATACTCTAATAGTTTATAAAAAACATTGGTCTTGTAAACCAAAGATTGAAGACTTAACCTCTTCTTAGAGTTACCCCTATCAGAAAGAAAGGAGTCGAACCTTTCTCACCAGCTCCCAAAGCTGACATTTTCAACTAAACTACTTTCTGACCCCTAGCCCTAAACAGCCCGAATAGCCCCTCGAGATAAACCGCGCACGAGCTCCAACACCACAAACAACGTTAACAACAGCCCCCAACCTCCAATTAAAAACAGCCCCGCCCCCCGCGAATAAAACACCGCTACCCCAGTAAAATCCAAACGAACCGAAGACAAACCACCAAAATCCACTGTATCCCCTCCAACCGACAATTCAAACCCCACCCCTAACACAACCCCTGCTACAACAACCAAGCACATACCCAAACCGTAACCAACGACCCCTCAATCAGCCCAAGCCTCAGGATAAGGGTCCGCCGCTAACGAAACCGAATAGACAAACACCACTAACATCCCCCCAAGGTACACTATTACCAAAGCCAATGACACGAAAGAAACCCCCAAACTTACCAACCAACCACACCCAGCCACAGAAGCCAAAACCAACCCTACAACCCCATAATAGGGCGACGGGTTAGAAGCGACCGCTAACCCCCCTAAAACAAGACACAACCCTAAAAATAAAACAAACACTATCATAAGTTCCTGCCCGGACCTTCCCCAGGACCTACGGCTTGAAAAGCCGTCGTTATACAAATTTAACTACAAGAACCTCTCTCTAACCCCCCCCCCCTTCCCCCCCCAGCATGTTTTCTCATGCTTTACAGGGTATGTACTCTCTGCATCGGGTCTTTTTGCCCCATCAGACACTACTATAATGTAGGATACTCCACGCGATACGGGTATGCTCTCCCAATTTAACTCAAACATTAACGCCCATAAGATAATGTTCGTGCAATTCCCCTTCTAGGGACACCTTTGTTTCAGGTACCATACAACCCAAGTGATCCTACCTCTGGCCTAGGCCGCCGGCGTCGCTTAAGATCGATACTGCTCTCTTATACCCAAAACCTACTAGATGTACGAATAATGTCACAGTATACCCTTGTAATCTTCTAGGCAATTGTATTCGCCCACCTCCAAGGACCAATTCCCGTCCAACCACTTTCAGGAACTCCCAAGCCAGAGAGCCTGGTTATCTATTAGTCGTGTTTCTCACGAGAACCGAGCTACCCCGTGTCAGTTATACCTTCGGTTATTGGCTTCAAGGACATAACATCCCCCTACACCCTAGCACAACTTGCTCTTTTGCGCCACTGGTTCCTATTTCAGGGCCATACCTTGATTCACTCCTTCTCTCTTGCTCTTCACAGATACAAGCGGTCGGTGTGAATACTCCTCCCTCTGTCTCGTAATCGCGGCATTCCGACCGTCCCTGCACTTTTTCCTTTTTGGGGGTCTCTTCAATAAGCCCTTCAAGTGCGTAGCAGGTGATCCCTTCCTCTTGACATGTCCATCACATGTGCGTCGAACTATCGTCCCCCGGAAACCGCATAACTTGTCATGGTTTCATCGTATAACCCGTCGCATACTCGGATACTGATGCACTTTGACCCCATTCACGAGGGGGAGGCTATTTGCCTCTTAAGTATGCAGATAATGCAATGGTCACCGGACATACTCAATTTATTTCCTCTTTCTAGGATTTTCCATCTAAACTGCCAAAAAATCATCATTTTTTGTTCGTTTATTTTTATCTTGACATTTTTGTTTACGTTAACTAAAAATTAACCAAATTTTTAACTACATCTCCCTACCTCACACCAAAACACTCATCATCACAACATCATCATACAACTTTCCTCTATTTTCCCCCTACCAACCAACCCACAAAAACAAAAACTTCTTTCCCTCTCCCCAACACCAACCCCCCTAAAAAACCATCACAATCAAAACACAAACAAAAACACACCCCA